CCTGCTGCGCAAAAATGGGATATGCATTTGAAATAGATGTCCGAGTTATTACGTATATCATGATCGATACAGAAATCGATCGAATCATCTGTTCCTTTAACCAAGAAAAAGTATTTCTATTTTCCATGTCCAATCGCGGATCCCGGAATTTCTACAATAAATTAGATAGGTAGCTAAGCTAATCTAGTTCCCTATACGCGAGTATGTTGTCATTCTACTGCAACAGTTATACTGGAATGATTAATACCTTGAGCAGGTAGAAATAGAAAGAATTTTGCTAAAAAGGAAAAGCCTTTCTTTCTAAAGGAAGAAAGATGCTAATTTGATTAATATTAGGAAATCAAATGAGTGAATTTATGCTTCACTAATTGAATGATAAATGACTACAAGCGAAGGAGATAGACGGTTTAAACAAAAAAAGACCCAAAATTTCAAACACGTGTCTAGAATCACAGGAAAACTACAAACAAAAATAGTGAAAATTAGTTCGTTAGGAGCCCATCCAAGATCGTTGTAGACCCAACGAATTAGTAGTTCCCAACCACGGGTGGAGTGAAATCCAACAAAAAAATCAGTAACTAAAAGAATAAAAAAAGCTTTTATTGAGTCATTTAAGTTATAGAAGAATTCCCGAATCCAAGAATTCAAAATGACAAGTTCCTCTTTACCCAGAAAAAAAGAACCACTTAGAATAGCCAAACAGATTATATTTGTCGAGAAATGCAAAATGATATGGAGATGATCCTCATTATCCATTTTGGCCAATTGTATTATTTCCTTGTGTATTCCTATAGGGGATTTTTGTACATGTGTCTTCGGTTTCTCTTTTATCATTTCGTCCAAGAGAAAAAGTTCTTCTAATTCTATGAATCCCTCTAGAATTCTTTTCTCTTGAATATCCTTTAATAGAGTTTCGGATTGCCCGGTATTCCACCAATTCTTAATCCAAACTTCCAGACATTTGTTAAAAGAGAAAGAGACTCCCCAGGGCAAAAGTACGATAAATACAAGATATAGGAAAGAAGGCAATGCTTTCTTTTTTTTCATTTTTGATCTGTAAATTGAGTTGTTAATGAATCCGCTTCATTCGCAGACTCTATTTCATTCGCTGACTCTATATGATATTTCTTTTCTTTGAAGCAAAAATTCTACAACAAGGTTTGAGACTTTGTGTTTGTATCTATTTCTCTTATGGAAGAATATTATGCCATATATCTGACTTGAACAAAACAAATTAGAAACAATTTTCTCTTATCCTCTTCCTTCCTTTAGATAAATACTCAAAAATCCCCTTACAATTGAAAAAAAATTGTAATTGGTACTCAAAAAACTTCAATTGGCACGCGCAAGAAATAGGCCAATTCGGCAGCTTTTTGTTCAATTTCTCGTGGAGTAAAAAACTTCTCATCAGTACGAGTCAAGGGAATGACCCCCTGGCCACGGATTTCCATATAAAGGATACGACGAGGATAAAGACCCTCTTTAACCTGAATTCTAATTGATTGGATATCCCGCACAAGGAATCGAAGGAAGATGCGACGTTTTATTCCAGGGAATCCCCATCGAAAAATGCACACTATTCCTTCTTTTCTATCGAATCGGTCATAACCACTGCCTACATTCCACAAAATAGTGCACCACAAATAGGAGCTAATGAATAGGCCCGCGATTCCGTAGAAAGACATTACGATTCCCTGTGGAAAAAAAATAATTTGTTGAGATGGAAGTATGGATATCATATTCTTACCAAAATAACTGGAAACCCCAACTGCTAAGAATCCTAATGAACCTAGAAAAAGAATACAGGCCCAGAAAAAATTACCTCTTTTTCGAGAACCTTTTAGAAGTTCTATCCATATGTGTTCTGATCGCCAATTCATATTAGATATACAAAATCCAGCAGCGGTCAATTCAAATTGAGAGAATAAGCTAAACGATTTTTACTTTACTTTTTTTATTCTGAAATCGCTTTCAGTAGCTAGTACTCCTGTGAAATAATTGGTTAGATACATTGACTTTCTATTCAAAAAAAAATTCGTGGATCCACTTAAAAAAAAAAAACTCGCTATACTCGCATATGCATTTATGCTCGTAGCTTATATCTGCATATAGACGTTTTTCATTTGTGTGTAGAAAGAGCTACATACCCCCTATCATATTATATTACTTACACTATAAAATATCTGTATTATGATCCTGGAAATACATTGATAAAATTTGGCCCATCGGTTCTAGACAATCTTATTTTTCTGCACATAAAGAAACAATGAAGCCATTGCAATTGCTGGAAATACTAAGCCTACTAAAGGCACGAAAATAGAGGGTAAGTTAAAATCTGTCATAGAATAGGTGTCTCAATTAAAATTTACTATTTCTATCTATTCAAAATATATCTTATGATTCTTAAGATATAATTAAGTATATCTATTATAAGGAATATTGACTATTATATTTTTGAGTTTGCAAAATAAAGATTTTTTATAGATATAGAATACTTTAGTATTCTATATCTATAAAAAAAATGAATGGAAGGGATAATAAGAAAATTGCAAAAAAGGGGAACTAATTAAAAAGATTTGATTTTTCTTTTCCCATTCTCATGGCCTTTGTATCCTTCTAATCGAACTTGAAATTGAATTCAAAAAAAAAAGCGATTGTGAAAACGAAAGAAATACCTCTTTCAGAATAGCCTTTCTTTAATTTAAGGGGTAGAAATGGAATAGAATACCCGGTTGAAGGATAATGATCATACGTCTGTAATGCATTGTATGTCCCAGAATAGGTCCCATTCTTCTACCCTTTCCGGGTAGTCGATGGCTATTCACAGCTACTACCTTAACACCAAAGAAGAGTTCGACCCAACGCTTTATTTCTGTCTTAGTGAATCCCGATTCGACATTAGAAGTATATTGATTCTTTCCCAATAAACGAAGGCTCTTTTCTGCGAATACTGCGTATTTGATTCCATTATCGTATGATAATACTATATTTTTATTTGTATTTGTTTATTGTATTATACCTTATATGTTTATTGTATTATACCTTATATAAAGTATTATACCTTATATTTGTATATATTATTATACCTTATATTTGTATATATAAAGTATTATACCTTATATTTGTATTATACTTTATATATAGAATAGAAGAATCTCGATTTGTCAAGTCTCATGATCGTATCAAGATCTATTTAAATTCGGCTCAATCTTTTTCGAAAAAAAGATTGAGCCGAATTTAATTCCAATCAATTAGAAGAATAAAGAAGAATTACTGCATTTCGTAACTTTTTTTTTCTCTTTCTATTTCGCTTCTTTTTTATTTAGACTTCTTTATATAATATAAAGTTTTATCTACTTAATCAATAGTATCTACCGGCGCGAACTCGAATTTGATCGCTTTCCATACTTCACAAGCTGCGGCTAGTTCAGGACTCCATTTGCAAGCTTCGCGGATAATTTCATTACCTTCACGAGCAAGATCACGGCCTTCGTTACGAGCTTGTACACAGGCTTCTAAAGCCACTCGATTAGCTGCTGCACCTGGTGCATTCCCCCAAGGATGTCCTAAAGTTCCTCCACCAAATTGTAATACGGAATCGTCTCCAAAGATTTCGGTCAAAGCTGGCATATGCCAAACATGAATACCCCCTGAAGCCACCGGTATAACACCTGGCATGGATACCCAATCCTGAGTGAAAAAGATACCGCGAGCACGATCTTTTTCAATAAAATCATCGCGCAATAAATCAACAAAACCTAAAGTCATTTCGCGTTCCCCTTCTAACTTACCTACTACTGTACCAGAGTGGATATGATCTCCCCCAGACATACGCAATGCTTTCGCTAATACACGGAAATGCATACCATGATTTTTCTGTCTATCAATAACAGCATGCATTGCTCGGTGAATGTGAAGAAGTAGGCCATTGTCGCGGCAATAATTAGACAAAGTAGTATTTGCGGTGAATCCTCCAGTTAAGTAGTCATGCATTACAATAGGAACCCCTAATTCTCTCGCAAATGCAGCTCTTTTAATCATTTCTTCGCATGTACCTGCAGTAGCATTCAAGTAATGCCCCTTGATTTCACCGGTTTCAGCCTGTGCTTTATAAATTGCTTCGGCACAAAAGACAAAACGGTCTCTCCAGCGCATAAATGGTTGTGAGTTTACGTTTTCATCATCTTTGGTAAAATCAAGTCCACCGCGTAGACACTCATAACACGCTCTACCGTAATTTTTTGCGGATAATCCCAATTTTGGTTTAATAGTACATCCCAATAAAGGACGACCATACTTGTTCAACTTATCCCTTTCAACTTGGATACCATGAGGCGGACCTTGGAAAGTTTTTGCATAAGTAGGGGGAATTCGTAGATCCTCCAAACGTAGAGCACGTAGGGCTTTGAAACCAAATACGTTACCTACAATGGAAGTAAACATGTTAGTAACAGAACCCTCCTCAAATAGGTCTAATGGGTAAGCTACATAACAGATATATTGATCTTCCTCCCCAGGGACGGGCTCGATGTGATAGCATCGTCCTTTGTAACGATCAAGACTGGTAAGTCCATCAGTCCAAACAGTTGTCCATGTACCAGTAGAAGATTCCGCAGCTACTGCAGCCCCTGCTTCTTCAGGTGGAACCCCAGGCTGAGGAGTTACTCGGAATGCTGCCAAGATATCAGTATCCTTGGTTTCGTACTCCGGAGTGTAGTAAGTCAATTTATAATCCTTAACACCAGCTTGAAATCCAACACCTGCTTTAGTTTCTGTTTGTGGTGACATAAGTCCCTCCCTACAATTCATGAATTAAGAATTCTAACAACGACAGGGTCTACTCGATATGGATTAGGCGTAAGTAAATGAAACCTTTGCCTTTGCAAAAATCTTAAAAAAAAAGGATATTCAATTAATATCAACTCATTAAATAAAAAAAGGGAATATGCTTAAGTTAATGAATATGTTTCATTCATATATAATGCGTACACCCTGTGTACGTTCTATCCTATAGGAATTCTACTATAGGAATTCGATAGGAATTGAGTTGTTGTTATGGTAAGTTAACAAGGTTCATTATTAAACCATGGATTTGATTTACCAAATCCATCATTATTGTATACTCTTTGATATATATAGCGCAACCCAAACCAATCCCTAATCCTTATTTTACAATTTTACAAGTTCTTAACCCTTTCTTATTTTGAATCTAAATACCTAAATACTAAGAAAATTCTCTGTTGACAGCAATCTATGCTTCACAGTAGTATATATTTTGTATATCGAAGTCCTAGATAGGAAAGTAGAGCAGGCACAGATCCTTCACAAAAGGCGAAATGTATATGAAAAAAAGATTGATTGAACTTTCCAACGGACTCATTCCATGAGTAAACGATTGAATGGGATTCGCTTGGGCAACTAAATCAAGTGCTAGTCCCTTTTTCTTTTTTATTGAATTAACTAATTTATTTCCTTTTGACTTTTGGATTTTTGGATATTTTTTTTGATTTGATTTGGCATTATTCAACAAGAAATAAAAAGAAAAATTTCGACAAATTCCTTTTTTTTAGAATTATGTGATAATTATGAGAACCAATCCTACTACTTCGCGTTCCGGGGTTTCCACAATTGAAGAAAAAAGCGCAGGGCGTATTGATCAAATTATTGGACCCGTGCTGGATATCACTTTTCCCCCGGGCAAGTTGCCTTATATTTATAACGCTTTGATAGTCAAGAGTAGAGACACTGCTGATAAGCAAATTAATGTGACTTGTGAGGTACAACAATTATTAGGAAATAATAGAGTTAGAGCTGTAGCTATGAGTGCTACAGACGGGTTGATGAGAGGAATGGAAGTGATTGACACGGGAGCTCCTCTGAGTGTTCCAGTCGGTGGAGCTACTCTCGGACGAATTTTTAACGTTCTTGGGGAGCCTATTGACAATTTGGGTCCTGTAGATACTAGTGCAACATTCCCTATTCATAGATCTGCGCCTGCCTTTATCGAGTTAGATACGAAATTATCTATCTTTGAAACAGGTATTAAGGTGGTCGATCTTTTAGCTCCTTATCGGCGTGGAGGAAAAATCGGATTATTTGGGGGGGCAGGAGTAGGTAAAACAGTACTCATCATGGAATTAATCAATAACATTGCTAAAGCTCATGGAGGCGTATCTGTATTTGGCGGAGTAGGGGAACGGACTCGTGAAGGAAATGATCTTTATATGGAAATGAAGGAATCTGGAGTTATTAATGAAAAAAATATTGAGGAATCAAAGGTAGCTCTAGTCTATGGGCAAATGAATGAACCGCCAGGAGCTCGTATGAGAGTTGGTTTAACTGCGCTAACTATGGCAGAATATTTCCGAGATGTTAATAAGCAAGACGTGCTTTTATTCATCGATAATATCTTTCGTTTTGTTCAAGCAGGATCGGAGGTATCCGCCTTATTAGGGAGAATGCCTTCTGCAGTGGGTTATCAACCTACCCTTAGTACAGAAATGGGTTCTTTGCAAGAAAGAATTGCTTCTACCAAAAAGGGATCTATAACATCGATCCAAGCTGTTTATGTACCCGCGGACGATTTAACCGACCCTGCTCCTGCCACAACATTTGCACATTTGGATGCTACTACCGTACTTTCCAGAGGATTGGCTTCCAAGGGTATTTATCCCGCAGTAGATCCTTTAGATTCAACCTCAACTATGTTACAGCCTCGGATCGTTGGCAACGAACATTATGAAACTGCGCAAAGAGTTAAGGAAACTTTACAACGTTACAAAGAACTTCAGGACATTATCGCAATTCTTGGGTTGGATGAATTATCGGAGGAGGATCGTTTAACTGTAGCAAGAGCACGAAAAATTGAGCGGTTCTTATCACAACCGTTCTTTGTGGCAGAAGTTTTTACTGGTTCTCCAGGAAAGTATGTTGGTCTTGCAGAAACAATTAGGGGATTTCAACTAATCCTTTCCGGAGAATTAGATGGCCTACCCGAACAGGCTTTTTATTTGGTAGGGACCATCGACGAAGCTAGCACGAAAGCTATAAACTTAGAAGAGGAGAACAAATTGAAGAAATGAAATTAAATCTTTATGTACTGACTCCTAAACGAATTATTTGGGATTGTGAAGTGAAAGAAATCATTTTATCTACTAATAGTGGCCAAATTGGTGTATTACCAAACCACGCCCCCATTAACACAGCTGTAGATATGGGCCCTTTGAGAATACGCCTCCTCAACGACCAATGGTTAACGGCGGTTCTGTGGAGTGGTTTTGCAAGAATAGTGAATAATGAGATCATCATTTTAGGAAATGATGCAGAACTAGGTAGTGACATTGATCCAGAAGAAGCTCAACAAGCACTTGAAATAGCCGAAGCTAATTTGAGTAGAGCTGAGGGTACGAAAGAATTGGTTGAAGCGAAGCTAGCTCTCAGACGAGCTAGGATACGAGTCGAGGCTCTCAATTGGGTTCCCCCATCCAATTGAAGACAATC